GTTATTTCTGATTTGATTTGATTATCCATTTCGGAAGCCGATTTCCGCGTCGCAAACGATTTTTTTTTATGTTATGAAAGAGGATAAAGAAACAATGAAACTTTGGGATTGCTAAATCATCGATGAAATCATGAAATAAAGCAACGGAGCCACCATAGTATTTTTTTTAACTCCTAATACCCCAAACCAAGAAGGGTGGTTTTTACCGATCTAAGTCGGATATGGTCTCTTTTGTTCTTGCGTAAAAGGTCCAAATTCTCTTGCGTAGCCGTATGCAATATGCAAAAAATGCCTGTACGGTTCTTCAATTCTATTTTTTTTCTTATTCTTTTTTATTCTTGTCACCTTATTATGTTATGCGAGATACCTTATTATGCGAGATAAAAGAAACTTTGATTATCTTATATCATCAGGGTAATGATGCATGAACCGCGCGGTGATTTTCCGAAGGACTACCCAGTTAGAGTTGCCAACGATGTGGACGAACTAGGCATGCTTTGGAGAAGCCTTATGCAAATTTTTGCACAAAAAACGGGCCAACCTTTGAAGATCATAGCCGAAGACCTGCAAAGGGATTTTTATCTATCAGCAACAGAAGCCAAAACTCATGGAATTATTGATTTGATTATATAGAAAGGTGAGATTCTTGATCTTATAGGAGTTACATAAAAAATAACAGGAATTTCATACAAATCGTGGTTGGGGTTGGGGTTTCATATTCTATTCTATTCAAATTAATAGATTAATAGAATGTTAATATAGAAAAAATTCCAAATCCTCTAAATAATCGGCTGGTTATGAGCGGCCTAAACCAACCCATTATGCATATGATGAATCGTGCCAACCGTTAAACAACTTATTAGAAAGGCAAGACAGCCAATCAGAAATGCCTCCAAAACCCCCGCTCTTAGAGGATGTCCTCAGCGCCGAGGAATATGTATTCGGTTGTATGTGCGACTCGTTCGGATTGTGGATTGGAATAAAAGAAAGGAAACGAATTTTCCACTATTCGCGATCAATACCGATGAATAGGATAGAATGGGAGAAACCCCTTCACTATCTAATATCTAAAACACTATCTAAAAAAAAAAGATCTATCATATCCTTCTATTGTGTATCAAATTTATGGTTTCTATTAGTGAAAATTCAATCATCTCAATTTGAAAATGAAAATGTGAAAGAATTCCCCATTGGTAGCAAATGATTAGCCGTTAAGCAGGGGAAATCTTATTAAAAAAAGGAAAAGGCCGAAAATTTATGCCTCTACTCTTGCAAGAACGGACTAACAGGGTCAGCTAATCAGCAAATCTTCATAATTTAATACCGTTACTGTATAGATAGATCTCGTTGTGAAAGACCTATTACTGGATAATTTCTGGGTAGAGCCAAAAAAGCGTGAACTGTACAAGTTAACAATAGCATCGATTAAATGATTATTAAAGGAAAGGGGAGGGCTCCGGTGTATAGGGAAGACCTCACCGTTTAAGAAATAACCATAGAAACGAAGGAACCCACTATTTCTTTATCCATTTCTATTTACTACTTATTGTTATTTATTATATTAAGTTTTTGTTTGATACTAGGTATCAATACAATTTCTTATTTCGAGGCGAAATGTCTAAAAAAAAAAAGAAAAAAAATCGTGGCTAGGAAGGTTAGAGTAGCAAAGGCTGTTGGAATTCTTATTTTATACATTGGAAGAATCTTTTTTTTATTCTAGAAAAGTGGAAGGGAATAAAATAACTGAAAAAAAAAAGAACTCAATTAGTTATTCATCAAAATTTCGTTTATTCCATGACCCGGATTAGCCGAGGATATATAGCTCACAAGTGTAGAACAAAAATGCGTTTTTTCACATCAGGTTTTCGCGGAACTCATTCAAAACTTACTCGAACTATTATTCAACAAAAAATGAGAGCTTTCGCCTCGGCCCATCGGGATAGAGATAGACAAAAAATAGAGATAGACAAAAAAGGATTTTGGGCCATTGATGAAATAATACAAAAAATCCAATTTATCTTAAGAAGTTCTTATTATATTATTGAATATTTTTGTTTTGGTAGAATCGGTAAAGATTAAGCAGAAAAAAAAAATAGGCAGCGACGCTCTTGGAAGTCTCAGGGGTCCTTTTTTTCCTCCGCGTGCTTCTATTGGGAAGAAATTGAAGAAGTTATATCAGCAAAACGAACTAAGGCATTTCGTGTCTTTTGTTGATCAGGCGACACCCAAGATTTGAACTGGGGAACAAGGATTTGCAATCCTCCGCCTTACCACTCGGCCATGCCGCCCGTCGATCTAAAATACACGAAAAAGTCCCCCTAAAGAAAACCTTTACTTTTTTGATTGGATCTATCTCTTCGATTCATTTTTTGTTTTCTAAAGTTCGAACCGTTAACTATCGGCTGTGAATTCATGAATCATGAACCATTCTTAGATTTGAATCTAAAGTTGCATTTCCTTAAAAATATAGGAAAATCAAAATGGATATGTAACTATTTAGTATTTTTTCTTTTCCAAAAAAAAATCTTTCTCAATTTCATTATAATACCAATGGAGAGTCTATGTCAACCCCAGAACAGAAATTCTTATGCGAATATCTAATCGGAAATCTTATATTTCTATTATATTTCTATAATTCCTAGAATCGATTTTCTATTTCGATTTTCATTGAATAGAAAATTGATTCTAGAGGTTTTGCCAGAGCACGATATCCGCTGTCCAGAATCGAACTGGAATAACAGGGGAGACATATATATCATATATATACATATATATCATATATATAAATAACTCTCCTTCTATCTGTGTATGCTTCATAAAGCCCTCTTCCGCGCTTCAATTGTATTCTAACGACCTCTATAAAAAAATAGATAAAAAAATATCTCTTCCGCCTTTATCTTCTTTTTTTTTTAACTAAAACTAAAAAAAGAAATTCACGAAAAAGGCTAAGTGCTAAAAGAATCCACTTTATTTTTTTTCTAATTATTGGGTCTTTATCTTATCGAAAAGATCAAATCCGGATCATTTATTTTACTGGTATCGAATCCTATTGGAATATGTAAAACATGGAATATCATAACATAATAATGGTAGAAATGGAATTACCTTTTCTTTTGTTATTCTATACAAAACTTCATAAGTCGAACTTAATAAGTTAAGTGGAATTTTTCAATTCCTTTCTAGTTGTATTTGTTGGAAATTCCAATTTGAGTCTAAAATTCTCTTTATTCCCCTGTTCATACATATTTCATACATTCCATATTGATATATGGGTTAGATAAAATTTTATGTGATTCCGTAAACAGAATAGAAATTTCATTATTGCCAGATCGACCCATATAATTGGATGAAGAACGACTCAATAATGGAATTTATTTGTCAATAAATAGGAAATTCAAAATGCTTAGAGATGGAAACGAGGGAATGTATACAATACCTGGATTTAATCAGATACAATTTGAAGGATTTTGTAGGTTCATTGATCAGGGCTTAACAGAAGAACTTTCTAAGTTTCCAAAAATTGAAGATACAGATGAAGAAATTGAATTTCAATTATTTGCGGAAACATATCAATTAGTAGAACCTTTGATAAAAGAAAGAGATGCTGTATATGAATCACTTACATATTCTTCTAAATTCTATGTATCCGCAGGATTAATTTGGAAAGGCAGTAGGGATATGCAAGAACAAACCATTTTTATTGGAAACATTCCTCTAATGAATTCCCTGGGAACCTTTATAGTAAATGGAATATACAGAATTGTGATCAATCAAATATTGCAAAGCCCCGGTATTTATTTCCGGTCAGAATTGGACCATAAAAAAAATTTGGTCTATATCGGCACAATAATATCAGATTGGGGAGGAAGAATACAATTAGAGATTGATAGAAAAGAAAGAATATGGGCTCGTGTGAGTAGGAAACAGAAAATATCTATTCTAGTTCTATCATCAGCTATGGGGTTGAATCTAAAAGAAATTCTAGAGAATGTGTGCTACCCTGAAATTTTCTTGTCTTTCCTTAATGATAAGGAGAAAAACAAAATTGGGTCAAAAGAAAATGCTATTTTAGAGTTTTATCAACAATTTACTTGTGTAGGCGGAGATCCAGTATTTTCTGAATTCTTATGTAAAGAATTCCAAAATAAATTCTTTCAGCAAAGATGTGAATTAGGAAGGATTGGTCGACTAAATATGAACCAGAGACTAAATCTTCATATACCCCATAACAATACTTTTTTGTTACCGCGAGATATCTTGGCAGCTGCGGATCATTTGATTGAAATGAAATTTGGAATGGATACGCTTAACGACATGAATCATTTAAAAAATAAACGTATTCGTTCGGTAGCGGATCTATTACAAGATCAATTCGGATTGGCTCTGGTTCGTTTAGAACATGTGGTTAGAAGAACTCTATGTGGAGCAATTGGACAGAAATTCATACCAACCCCTCAAAATTTGGTAACTTCAACTCCATTAACAACCACTTATGAATCCTTTTTCGGATTACACCCATTATCTCAAGTTTTGGATGGAACTAATCCATTGACACAAATAGTTCATGGGAGAAAATTGAGTTATTTGGGCCCCGGAGGATTGACAGGGCAAACCGCTAGTTTTCGGATACGAAATATCCATCCTAGTCACTATGGGCGCATTTGCCCAATTGACACGCCTGAAGGAATCAATGTTGGACTTATTGGATCGTTAACAATTCATGCCAAGATTGGTCATTGGGGGTCTTTAGAAAGCCCATTTTTTGAAATCCGTGAGGGAAAAGGGCGGATGCTTTATTTATCACCAAATAGAGATGAATACCATACGATAGCGATAGGAAATTCTTTGGCGCTGAATGGGGGTGCTCAGGAAGAACAGGTTGTTTCAGTTCAATACCGTCAAGAATTTCTGACTATTGCATGGGAGCAGGCGCGTTTTCGAAGTATTTTGCCCTTCCAATATTTTTCGATTGGAGTTTCCCTCATTCCTTTTATTGAGCATAATGATGCAAATCGGGCTTTAATGAGTTCGAATATGCAACGTCAAGCAGTTCCACTTACTCGGTCCGAGAAGTGCATTGTAGGAACTGGATTGGAACGCCAAGTGGCTCGAGATTCAGGGGTTCCCGCTATAGCCGAACACGCGGGAAAGATCATTTATACCGATATGGACAAGATCCTTTTATCGAGAAATAGATATACTTTATCGATTCCGTTAGTTGTGTATCAACGTTCCAACAAAAATACTTGTATGCATCAAAAAACTCAGGTTCAGCCAGGTAAATTCATTAAAAAGGGACAAGTTTTAGCGGATGGTGCCTCTACAGTTGGTGGCGAACTCGCCTTGGGAAAAAACATATTAGTAGCGTATATGCCATGGGAAGGTTACAATTTTGAAGATGCGGTACTCATTAGTGAGCGTCTGGTATATGAAGATATTTATACTTCTTTTTACATAGGGAAATATGAAATTCAGATTCATGTGACAAGCCAAGGCTCTGAAAAGATCACTAACGAAATACCGCATCTAGATGCCCATTTACTCCGAAATTTAGACAAAAATGGAATTGTGATGCTGGGATCTTGGGTGGAGACAGGCGATATTTTAGTAGGTAAATTAACACCTCAAATGGCGAAAGAAGAATCATCGTATCCCCCAGAAGATAGATTAATACGAGCTCTATTTGGCATTCAGGTATCTAATTCAAAGGAAACTTGTCTAAAACTACCTATAGGTGGTAGGGGTCGAGTTATTGATGTGAGATGGATCCAGAAAAAGAAAAAGGGGGGTGCCCGTTATAATCCAGAAACAATTCGGGTATATATTTTACAGAAACGTGAAATCAAAGTAGGGGATAAGGTAGCTGGAAGACATGGAAATAAGGGCGTCATTTCCAAAATTTTGCCTAGACAAGATATGCCCTATTTGCAAGATGGAAGGCCTGTTGATATGGTCTTCAACCCGTTAGGAGTACCTTCACGAATGAATGTAGGACAGATATTTGAATGCTCACTTGGGTTAGCAGGAAGTTTGCTAGATAGACATTATCGAATAGCACCTTTGGATGAGAGATATGAACAAGAGGCTTCGAGAAAACTGGTGTTTTCTGAATTATATGAAGCCAGTAAGCAAACATCAAATCCGTGGGTATTTGAACCCGAATATCCGGGAAAAAGTCGAATATTTGATGGAAGAACGGGAGATCCTTTTGAACAACCTATTCTAATAGGAAGGTCCTATATCTTGAAATTAATTCATCAAGTTGCTGATAAAATACATGGACGTTCCACTGGACCTTATTCACTTGTTACACAACAACCCCTTAGAGGAAGGGCCAGGAAAGGGGGACAGCGGGTAGGAGAAATGGAAGTTTGGGCTCTAGAGGGATTTGGTGTTTCTCATATTTTACAAGAGATGCTTACTTATAAATCTGATCATATTAGAGCTCGAAAAGAAATACTTGGTACTACAATCAGTGGAAGAATAATACCTAAACCGGAAGATGCTCCAGAATCTTTTCGATTACTCGTTCGAGAACTACGATCTTTGGCTCTGGAACTGAATCATTTCCTTATATCTGAGAAGAACTTCCAGATTACTAGGAAGGAAGTTTAATCGGAATGAATCAGAATTTTTTTTTTCTATGATTGATCGGTATAAACATCAACAACTCCGAATTGGATCAGTTTCGCCTCAACAAATAAGTGCTTGGGCCAAAAAAATTCTACCTAATGGAAAGATTGTTGGAGAGGTGACAAGACCCTATACTTTTCGTTTCAACACCAATAAACCCGAAAAAGGTGGATTATTTTGTGAAAGAATTTTTGGGCCTATAAAAAGTGGAATTTGTGCTTGTGGAGAGTATCGAGTAATTAGAGATAAAAAAGCAGAACCCGAATTTTGTGAAAAATGTGGGGTCCAATTTGTTGATTCTCGAATACGAAGATATCAAATGGGTTACATCAAACTGGCATGCCCAGTAACTCATGTTTGGTATTTGAAACGGCTTCCTAGTTATATCGCGAATCTTTTAGATAAACCTCTTAAACAGTTGGAAAACCTAGTATACAGCGATGTGTGATTTGATCGAAATTCTGATTTTACAGTTTCGGAATGAGAAAACTGTCATCCCATTTAATCGAATTGGGATGCCCTGGGTCTGACATGTTTCTTGTGAAGAGTAACATGAAGCTCAGAATTATGGGTGTATTTAATACTCCCCAATAAAGGTGGAATTGGTCTATGGTGAATTCAGTAACAAAAAAATTAGGAATTTTTAGTTATACCTCGTGAAAAAACGGACTTCTTTTTTTTTTTGAATTAATCATTTCCTTTCTTTTTATTTGAAAAGAAATTTAGTTTTTATTCAAGTAAACAAATATGTCATGGTTGCAGGAGTTTATACATCGCATATAAACTTGAATAGCATCGTAGCATAACCGTCGAGGCAAGTTCGGGACCTAAAAGATCGAATGGAAAGAGACATAGACAAAAAAATCCCTTATGAATTCCAAGGTACTGGGAATTCCTCATTCGAAGGGAAGTAGACTACTCAAGAATTTCACATTTCATTTAAGTCGTAATTGTGATAATTGAATAAAGAATTCAGAAATTCTAAAAAAAATGCAAAAGAAAAGAAGAATGAATCAATGAAATGTTGCCTGATCTTCATTGGGAACTTGAGTAAGGAGTAGCCCGTTTGGGGTTTTATCCATTTTGAAAGCGCAAAACTTTTTCTTTATCTTTATTTGGTGTAACTACTTGAGCCGGATGAGAGGAAACTCTCACGTCCGATTTTGAAGGGGGGGCGGCGTCCTATCCCAATTTTTCTTTTGCTAGGCCTATAGCGAAAAAACCGACTTTCTTACGATTACGAGGTTTATTCGAAAATGAAATACAATCTTGGAAATACAGTATTCCACTTTTTTTTACTACCCAAGGATTCGCTACATTTCGAAATCGAGAAATCTCTACAGGAGCCGGCGCTATCCGAGAACAATTAGCTGATCTGGATTTGAAAATTATTATAGATTATTCATCGGTAGAATGGAAAGAATTGGCAGAAAGGGGGTCTACAGGGAATAAATGGGAAGATCTAAAAGTTAGAAGAAGAAAGGGTTTTTTGGTTAGACGCGTGGAATTAGCTAAGCATTTTATTCGAACAAATATAGAACCAGAATGGATGGTTTTATGCCTATTACCCGTCCTTCCTCCCGAGTTGAGACCGTTCATTCAGATAGATGGAGGTACACTAGCGAGTTCAGATCTTAATGTTCTCTATCAAAGAGTTATCGTTCGGAACAATACTCTTAAGGATCTATTAACAATAAGTAAAGCTACACCAAGAGATTTAGTAATGGGTCAGGAGAAATTGGTACAAGAAGCTGTAGATGCACTTCTTGATAATGGAAGAAGTGGACAACCAATAACAGACGGTCATAATAAGGTTTACAAGTCGTTTTCAGATGTAATTCAAGGCAAAGAGGGAAGATTTCGTGAAACTATGCTTGGCAAACGGGTTGATTATTCGGGGCGTTCTGTCATTGTCGTAGGTCCCTCACTTTCATTACATCAATGTGGATTGCCTCGCGAAATAGCAATAGAGCTTTTCCAGCCATTTGTAATTCGTGGTCTAATTGGGCAACATATTGCTTCGAACATAGTAGTTGCTAAGAGTCAAATTCGGGAAAAAGAGCCAATTGTATGGGAAATACTGAAGGAAGTTATGCAGGGGCATCCTGTATTGCTGAATAGAGCGCCTACTCTGCATAGATTAGGCATACAGGCATTCCAGCCCATTTTAGTGGAAGGGCGTGCTATTTGTTTACATCCATTAGTTCGTAAGGGATTCAATGCAGATTTTGATGGGGATCAAATGGCTGTTCATGTACCTTTATCATTGGAGGCTCAAGCGGAGGCTCGTTTTCTTATGTTTTCTCATATGAATCTCTTGTCTCCTGCTATTGGAGATCCCATTTGTGTACCAACTCAAGATATGCTTATTGGACTCTATGTATTAACAAGCGGGAATCTTCGGGGTATTTGTGCAAATAGGTATAATCCACCTAATCGCCGAAATTCTAAAAATGAAAGAATTGACAATAATAGGGATAAATATATGAAAGAACCTTTTTTTTGTAATTCCTATGATGCAATTGTAGCTTATCGCCATAAAAGAATCAATTTAGATAGTCCTTTATGGCTCCGGTGGCAACTAGATCACTGCTTTATTGCTTCAGGAGAAATTCCCATCGAGGGTTACTATGAATCTTTAGGTACCTATCATGAGATTTATGGACACTATCTAATAGTAAGAAGTCTAAAAAAACAAAATCTTTGTATATACATCCGAACCACCGTTGGTAATATTTCTTTTTATCGAGAAATCGAAGAAGCTATACAAGGGTTTTGTCAAGCCTGCTCAGACGGTACCCAATCTAATCATAGAGATCTCAGCTAATAAATTCTATAACACCCGTAGAAATTCAGATCCCTTTGGTTCAACTAGGACCATAGTTCCTGAATTTCTACGCGAATCAAGATCGAGAAAAGGAAGTTTTCTAACCATTGACTCAAATCCATTGTCGAACCCTACTCAGTGGAATATGGAGGTATTTATGACTGAACGGACCAATCTGGGCTTTCACAATAAAGTGATAGATGGAACTGCCATTAAACGACTTATTAGCAGATTAATAGATCACTTCGGAATGGCGTATACATCACACATCCTGGATCAAATAAAGACTCTGGGTTTCCAACAAGCCACTGTTACATCCATTTCATTAGGAATTGATGATCTTTTAACAGTACCTTCTAAGGGATGGCTAGTCCAAGATGTTGAACAAGAAAGTGTTCTTTTGGAAGAACACTATCATTATGGAAATGTAGACGCAATAGAAAAATTACGTCAATCCATTGAGGTATGGTATGCTACAAGTGAATATTTGCGACAAGAAATGAATCCTAATTTTAGGATGACCGAACCCTTTAATCCAGTCTATATAATGTCTTTTTCGGGCGCTAGAGGAAATGCATCTCAAATACACCAATTAATAGGCATGAGAGGATTAATGTCGGATCCACAAGGACAAATGATTGACTTACCCATTCAAAGCAATTTACGCGAAGGATTGTCTTTAACAGAATATATCATTTCTTGTTATGGAGCCCGAAAAGGAGTTATAGATACTGCTATACGAACAGCGGATGCTGGATATCTTACACGCAGACTTGTTGAAGTAGTTCAACACATTGTTGTACGTAGAACAGATTGTGGCACTACCCGAGGGATCCTTGTGAGTCCTCGAAATGGAATGATGCCAGAAAGGATTTTCATCCAGACATTAATTGGCCGTGTATTAGCAGACAATATATATACGGGTCCACGATGCATTGCCATTCGAAATCAAGATCTTGGGATTGGACTTATCAATCGATTCATAACCTTTCGAGCACAACCAATATCTATTCGAACTCCTTTTACTTGTAGGAGTACATCTTGGATATGTCGATTATGTTACGGCCGGAGTCCTACTCATGGCGACTTGGTGGAATTGGGAGAAGCTGTAGGTATTATTGCGGGTCAATCCATTGGAGAACCGGGTACTCAACTAACATTAAGAACGTTTCATACCGGTGGAGTATTCACAGGGGGTACTGCAGAAAATGTGCGAGCCCCCTCTAATGGAAAAATCAAATTTAATGAGGATTTAGTTCATCCCACACGTACACGTCATGGGTATCCGGCTTTTCTCTGTTCTATAGATGTGTATGTAACTATTGAGAGTGAAGATATTTTACATAACGTGACAATTCCATCAAAAAGCGTTCTTGTAGTTCAAAATGATCAATATGTGGAATCAGAACAAGTGATTGCTGAAATTCGCGCAGGAACATCCCCTTTTAATTTTACAGAGAGGGTTCGAAAATATATTTATTCCGATTCAGAAGGAGAAATGCACTGGAGTACCGATGTATACCATAGATCTAAATTTAGATATGGTAATGTCCGTGTTTTACCAAAAACAAGTCATTTATGGATATTATCGGGGGGTTCGGGCAGATCCAGTACAGTCCCATTTTCGCTACACAAGGATCAAGATCAAATGAACACACATTCTCTTTCTGTCGAAAAGAGATATATTTCGAACCCCTCAGTAAATTCAGAAAATAATGATCAAGTTCAATACAAATTATTTAGTTCAGATCTTTCGAGTAAAAAAAAAAATGAGATTTCTGATTATTCCGAACTTAATCGAATCAAAAGTACTGGTCATTGTAATCTCATATATCCTGCAATTCTCCACGAGAATTTGGATTTATTGGCAAAGAGACGCAGAAATCGATTTATCATGCCATTCCAATCGATTCAAGAACAAGAGAAAGAACTAATATCCCCCTCCGATATCCCGATTGAAATACCTATAAATGGTATTTTCTGTAAAAATAGGATTTTTTCTTATTTCGACGATCCTCAATACCAAAAAAGAAACAGTTACGAAATTACTCAGTATGAGTCGCATTCAATCCTCAAAAAAGAGAATGAGGAAGTGTATATTTTACCCAAATCTTCTTCCTTAATGGTACGTAATAATAGTATTATTGGAATAGATACACAAATCGTGTTAAATATAAGAAGTGGGGTAAGCGGATTGGTACGAATAGAGAAAAAAAAAAAAAAAACAAAACTTCAAATTCTTTCTGGAGATCTCCATTTTCCGGGGGAGACAGATAAAATATCGCGATACAGTGGTATCTTAATACCACCAGGAGGGGTAAAAAAAAATTCTAAGGAATCAAAAAAAAAAAAAAAAAATTGGATCCGTGTCCAATGGATCACACTTACCGAGGAAAAGTATTTTCTTTTGGTTCAGCCAATAATCCTATATAAACCAAAAATAGAATACGATAGAAATTTCGAAACACTTTTCCCCCCGGATCTATTGCGGGAAAAGGAAAATCTGAAACTTCAAGTTGTCAATTATATTCTTTATGGAAATGGTAAACCAATTCGGGAAATTTATGACACAAGTATTCAATTAGTTCGTACTTGTTTAGTCTTGAATTGGGATGAAGACAAAAAAAGTTCTTCTATCGAAGGGGCTCGTGCTTCTTTTGTTGAAGTAAGTACAAATGGTCTGATTCGTGATTTCCTAAAAATCCACTTAAACTTAGCGGAATCCCGTATTTCCGATATCAACAGAAAGCGGAACGATTCATTAGGTTTAGGACCGAATTCATTAGGTTTAGGATCGATCTCCCATATTGGGTTAGATCATGCCAATATTAATTCATTTTTTTCCATTTATTCCAAGGCAAAGATTCAACAATCACTTAAACAAAATGAAGTAACTATAAGTACGTTGTTGAATAGAAATAGAAATAAAGAATGTCGATCTTTAATAATTTTGTCATCATCTAATTGTTTTCAAATGGATCCATTCAACGATGTAAAATATCAGAATGTCATAAAAGAATTAACTAAAAGAGAGGCTAGAATCCCAATTAGGAATTCGCCGGGTCCTTTAGGAACAGCGCTTGAAATTGAAAATTTTTATTCAGTCTACCATTATTTACTAACTCATAATCAGATCTCGGTAAATAAATATTTGAAACTTGACAATTTAAAAAAGACTTTTCAAGTACTTAAATATTATTTAATGGAGGAGAACAAGAGCATTTTGAATCCCGATTCGTGCATTAACAGTGTTTTAAATCCATTCAAATTGAATTGGTATTTTCTCCATCATAATTATCATCATAATTATTGTGAAGAAACATTCACAATAATTAACCTGGGACAGTTTATTTGCGAAAATGTATGTATGCCCAAAAGGGCACCACACCTAAAATCGGGTCAAGTTATAATTGTTCACGTTGAGTCTATAGTACTCAGATCAGCTAAGCCTTATTTGGCCACTCCCGAAGCAACTGTTTATCGTCATTATGGAGAAATCCTTTACGAAGGAGATACTTTACTTTCATTTATGTATGAAAAGTCGAGATCTAGTGATATAACCCAAGGTCTTCCAAAAGTGGAAAAAATGTTCGAAGTACGCTCAATTCGTTCAATATCGATAAACCTAGAAACGAGAGTTGAGGGTTGGAACCCGCGTAGAACAAGAATTCTTGGAATTCCTTGGGGATTCTTGATTGGTGCTGAGCTAACTCTAATACAAAGTCGTATCTCTTTGGTTAATAAGATCCAAGAGATTTATCGATCCCAAGGGGTGCAGATCCATGATAGGCATATAGAAATTATTGTACGTCAAATAACATCAAAAGTGTCGGTTTCGGAAGATGGAATGTCTAATGTTTTTTCACCCGGAGAACTAATTGGGTTGTTGCGAGCGGAACGCACGGGGCGGGCTTTGGAAGAAGCGATCTGTTACCGAGCTATGCTCTTGGGAATCACGAGAGCATCTTTGAATACTCAAAGTTTCATCTCCGAGGCGAGTTTTCAAGAAACTGCTCGTGTTTTATCAAAAGCAGCTCTCCGCGGACGTATCGATTGGCTGAAAGGCCTGAAAGAAAACGTTGTTCTAGGCGGTATGATACCTGTTGGTACCGGATTCAAAGGATTAGTGCACCGCTCAAGGCAACATACGAGCATTCCTTTAAGATTAAAAAAAAAAAAAAGAATTTATTCGAGGGGGAAATGGGAGATATTTCGTTCCACCACGGAGAGTTATTTGATTCTTGCATTTCAAAAAACGGATATGATACATCAGAACAAGAATTTATAGGATTTAATGATTTCTAAAAGTGGATTCATACTTTGAACTTTTAACTATATAACTATAGGTGGTTCTTTTATTTGTTCCATTTACACGCGATTTGGTAATGTGATTTTTTATTATATAGTAATAAGGAAATGAAAAAAAAAAGATAATAAAGAATAGAAAAAAATAAATCACTTGGGTCATGTATCAACACCCAATTTCCGAGAAAGGAGGAAAAGATAAGGTTCCGTCGGAACAGTTATTTATTTAAGGGTATCCCGTCTTTTTTCATTGAAAAAAAAAAAAAGAGACGAAGTGGAGAAAGAAATGATAAGAAGATATTGGAATATTAATTTGGAAGAGATGCTGCAAGCAAGAGTTCATATTGGTCATGCTATTAAAAAATGGAATCCGAAAATGGCACCTTATATCTCTGCAAAGCGTAAAGGTATTCATATTACAAATCTTACTAGAACTGCTCGTTTTTTATCAGAAGCTTGTGATTTAGTTTTTTTTGCAGCAAGTAGTGGAAAAGAATTCTTAATTGTTGGTACCAAAAAAAGAGTAGCGGATTCGATAGCGCAGGCTGCAATAAGGGCTCGATGTCATTATGTTAATAAAAAGTGGCGGGGCGGTATTTTAACGAATTGGTCCATTACGGAAATGAAACTTCAAAAGTTCAGGGACTTAACAATAGTCCAAAAGACAGGGAAAGTCAATCGCCTTCCGAAAAGGGATGTGGCTCGATTAAAGAGACAGTTATCTCACTTGCAAACATCTCTGGGCGGGATCAAATATATGACGGGGTTACCAGATATTGTAATAATCGTTGATCAGAAAAAAGAATATACGGCTCTTCAGGAATGTATCACTTTGGGAATTCCGACAATTAGTTTAATTGATACAAATAGTGACCCCGATCTCGCAGATATTTCGATTCCTGCGAATGATGACACTGGGGTTTCAATCGAATTCATTCTTAACAAATTTGTATTTGCAATTTGTGAAGGTCGTTCTAGCTATATACGAAAGCCCTAATTAATAATAACATATAAGATCAAAAAGTTCTTTTGAAAATTCCATAGACTGATAAATTGATGGAACCCTTTACTATTCCTGAATCGTGCAAAAGAAATCAAAAGAATTGAGGGATATTATGTGATTCGTTTGTATCCAAAATATACAATTCCAGTGGGCAAGCCTAAACTAAAAAAGGGTTGAATCAAAATAATTTCTTGTAAGGTTTTCTTTCTTTCAGAGGACAATATGAATGTTTTATCATCTTCCATCAACACATTAAAAGGCTTATATGATATATCCGGCGTAGAAGTAGGCCAGCATTTTTATTTGAAACTAGGTGGTTTCCAAGTCCATGCCCAAGTACTTATTACTTCTTGGGTTGTAATTGCTATCTTATTAAGTTCCGCCATTGTAGCTGTTCGGAATCCACAAACCATCCCTAGTGACGGTCAGAATTTCTTCGAATATGTCCTTGAATTTATTCGAGATGTGAGCAAAACTCAAATTGGAGAGGAATATGGTCCATGGGTTCCTTTTATTGGAACTATGTTTCTATTTATTTTTGTTTCGAATTGGTCCGGGGCGCTTTTACCTTGGAAAATCATACAGTTACCTCATGGAGAGTTAGCCGCACCCACAAATGATATAAATACTACCGTTGCTTTAGCTTTACTTACGTCAATTGCATATTTTTATGCGGGCCTTAGCAAAAAAGGATTAGGTTATTTCGTTAAATACATTCAACCAACTCCAATTCTTTTACCCATTAATATTTTAGAAGATTTCACAAAACCTTTATCGCTTAGCTTTCGACTTTTCGGAAATATATTAGCGGACGAATTGGTAGTTGTTGTTCTTGTTTCTTTAGTACCTTCAGTGGTTCCTATACCTGTTATGCTTCTTGGATTATTTACAAGCGGTATTCAAGCTCTTATTTTTGCAACGTTAGCTGCGGCTTATATAGGCGAATCCATGGAGGGGCACCATTGACTAAGTTTCGAAATCGTCTTTATTTTTTAACTTAGTGCAAGGCAATCCATGCCTTTCTCAAGATAATTTACTTATATGGACATAAATATGCACATATTTAGTTTAGACAAAAAGGTCTATGCGATCTAGAGGAAGAATCAAAAGGATTACGATATTGGCGGATTGTCAAAGTAAAAAAAAGGGGGGGGAAGAGATCGAAAAGATCTTTTTCCTAAAATGTGTTTGCCCTATTTCTATTTCCTTCCAATAAATATTCTTTTGATATTGTCTTGATTGTTTTGTTCATTCAATTCCAATCTTAGGAGTCATAATCTGAATGAGAATTCTTTATTTGTTTACGATGCTAAAACTAAAAAAAAAAAAATAAGGGGGTTCCATGCAGTGATTCTCATTTCAGTCGACTTTATTCAATTCAACGATTGCCCAAAAGAAAAGAATAATAAATAATAAATTACATGAACTTAGATCAATCAAAGATTTCTATTTCTATGCAATGATTCAGACTAATGCATTCGCCCTTTTAGATTGATTGTATCTATGTGTGGGATTATACGAAATATAAATAAAAGGAAGAAAGCAAAGAGTTTACAAAAAATGAGATTCAGAAAAAAAATGGGTTGTTTAAGAGAGTAAGATCCAACTGGATGTATGGAATATATATAAAGGTTCGGAGCAAAGAAAGAAATGGAAAAAAGTTGTATGAATTCACAAAAAATCCGCGGATAGGAATTTAAAAAATAGATAGCGAAGTGATTCTGATGATTCAATAAGATTATTACTTCACTTCAATTCAGAGCTCTTAGTTGCGTTACTTTGACTGGAAAAATCTTATCGATGCAATAAATAATTAAGTCATAATTTAGTGGTTGATTGTATCATTAACCATTTCTTTTTTCTTTTGCGAGGAACTTATCATGAATCCATTGATTTCTGCCGCTTCTGTTATTGCTGCTGGGTTGGCTGTTGGGCTTGCTTCTATTGGACCTGGGATTGGTCAAGGTACTGCTGCAGGCCAAGCTGTAGAAGGTATCGCGAGACAGCCCGAGGCGGAGGGAAAAATACGAGGTACTTTATTGCTTAGTCTGGCTTTTATGGAAGCTTTAACAATTTATGGACTGGTTGTAGCATTAGCACTTTTATTTGCAAATCCTTTTGTTTAATTTTCGATTTGTTTTGTGTAGAATCCCATAAAAAAGAAAAAATACGTATTTTTCTTTTTTATTGCCTTAGACTTACTGCTTGCTTTTTTCGAATTCTATCAGGATTTCACCCTACAACTACCTACTTTCGTTTTCTTGCGAAAATTTCCCCCGGGAAGGACTGATTGGGGGATGAGGAATTAGTATACCGATTCGCTTTCTTCCTTCCCTCTATCTTAGTCCAATCAAAACTTTTTAAGGAAGTGTTGTAACAAAAACAAAGGGGATATTTCACAATTAACACGAGACCTGATACCGAATTCGAATCCGTATTGTTCTTAATTAGATTCAAAATTGACAATTGAAAAAAAATGAATTTCGAATAAAAATCAAATAAATTTTTGACTCGATTTAGAGATTTTTAACTATCTAGAAATGGGGAAATAGGTAAATGAATAGGAATATAAGAAAATGACTAATGAATAAAAAAAAGCAAAAACAAAAAAAAAGAATAAAGAATAATAACAATATAATAACCAAAATAATATATATATATAATTTCATATATAATAGAAAATAGAAATATAGAAAATATAGAAAGAAAGAGAAATATATGAAATATATATC